CAAGCATCGCCCATTGGTTCGATACCGGATTCATAACTAGAAAGTTTCTCTGGTCCTTTTCTAATTGGGGATAAAAGGCCCGAAATTAGAAATGCCAAAATAGGAATAACACTTGATATTATTAGAAATGCCCAGAAAATATCATATTCGTAAAGCAGAAACATGGGTGCACTCCTATGAATGTAGAAAATATACTAGATTATTCGAGTCGAATTGAAATTAATTGTCAACTCATTCATAACTGTTTAGTCAAAATAACAATTTATTTTGATTGAACTGCTTAGTTTTGTTTGCTTTGGTACATGTCTCATTTCAAGATTTATCGACTCGAATTGTTCCATTTACTTCAATTTTATTTCGATATCAATTATAAATATATATTGCTATTTCTCTTATACCTTATACAAATAAGTACAAATAAGACTTTTTTCTCTATTTTTCATCTCACTTCGGATTCTCTATAAAAATTTATAAAAAAAAAAAAAGAATTTAAAATAGAATTATAGAATTTTTAATAAAATACTAATCTATATAAAAATAGAAAATACTATACCTATATTCTATATGTAATAGAGTACCTCTACCTATATAATATGGAATATATATATTATTCTAAATTTAATATTTAATAATAAATATAATATAATAAATAATATTTAAATAATATTAAACATTAATAGAATAGGATCTTATATTAACTATTAACTAAATTATAGTTCTATTCTATTAGACTTCTATTCTATAGAATTCTATTCTATATTAATTTCGAATTATACTTCTATATTCATTTAGATTATACTTCTATATTCATTTAGAAATTAATATAAATATATTATATAAATATATTAATTAAATTAATTTAATTTAGTAATTGAATGTTAGGGCAAGAAAAGACTCCTTTATTTTTTTCTTTTATTGCTATACCTTACCTGGTATAGCAATAAAAGAAAAAAGAAGAGCCCGTTTTACAATGTTAATAATGAAAGTTAATAAAGATCCTCATTTTTCAAACTCCAGCTTGTCCATAAATAAAGTAAGTCATTTTTAAATCCGTGTAACTTACTAGTAGATTTGATTTTTGTTGAGTTAGGTTGGAATTTGTTTTTAAATGAGTTCGTGTCATGATTTTGACTCCAAAAATTCATTAGGCTTCGGCAGGTATCCCAAAGACAAAGAAAAGAAGTATCACTAACTCTTTTTGATTGCGGATAGGAAAGGGGAAAAATTCATATGTAATTGACTTAGGAAGAGTAATGAATAAAATTGGGTTTGTTTAGCCAAGACAAGATAAAAAAAAAATAAAAATAGCGATTGGGTCTATTGAAGTGCACTTTTTTTTTCGTTTTTCGATAAACCAAGCAATTGCAAGCGGCTAGTTACAAACAACAAACAATACAATAATGAAGAAATAAAAACTATACAATTTTTGTTTTTGTATTTGAATTTTATTTCATTTTTTTTTTAGGGCTATACGGACTCGAACCGTAGACCTTCTCGGTAAAACAGATCAAACTGATTATTCTCAAAATGATTCGAACTGTTTCAAAGACCCAACATGCATTTTTTTGCATTGGGCTCTTCCATTAACTGATATAAATAATCAGTTAGTCTACCATAATTCTCTTGACAAGAAGATAAGAAGATGGCTCCATGTGCTCTGATTTCTTATTTGGATTCCGATCTGAGAGCACTACCGAAGTGTTTCAAAGAAGGTTATCCTGACGTAGGTTTGCTTTTGGCTTAGATCAACCTAAGTTAAATGAAGTCTCCATCGCCCCCTTCTTACTTAAATAATCCAATATGAAACTTCATACACCTTAAAGTTCATAAGATAGGACGAAAAAAGAATTTTTTGAGGTCTTGATACTCATTATGCCTAGCATTGAATAGAGTGAGTATTCCCCTTATCAATATCTTAAATCAATAATGGGTTCTGTTGGTTGCCTAAAATCTAAAAATCGAAAAGGGGCACCTAAATTGGACCGAATCTTTTGTCAGGCTATTGTTCTCTTGTTCCCTAAAAGTCATGGAGTAAGACATCAACTTCTCAATAAGTTTTTTGATTCCATAATGTACTCCTCTGAAAAAACATCGGCGCGCGTGTAAACGAGGTGCTCTACCTAACTGAGCTATAGCCCTTTTGCTTGTGATATATATTTTATCATGTCAATAATTTCTTGTCAAGATGAATATTACATGATCCAACTTTTATCTCTTTGATCGGTATTGCTTATAAATAATATTACATTTATAATCCATCGATGTGACGGGTTCCATTTCTTTTTCTTTTTGATTCGAAATTACCTACTTAACTCAGTGGTTAGAGTATTGCTTTCATACGGCGGGAGTCATTGGTTCAAATCCAATAGTAGGTATAACTTATTAGATATCCGAATCCATGGTATCTAATAAGTTTTTCTATCCGCCTTAATTTTATTGATTTTTGATCTTTTCCATTCCATTCTATTTCTCTTTCTCTATTTCATTTTTGAATTTGAAA